TTTATGATCTCTTCCCGAACCAAACATGAATCTTTCGATTCATTTGGCTCTCCCGCTCCTTTTTTTCTCTTTTGCTAGGTATTATGGCTATTTCCATATCTTTTTTTTATGTAATGAGCATATCCTCTACCCTCTCTTTTCTGTTTGTATTTCTATATACCCAAACTTATATAAGACTAGATGAATGAGGACTCTTCCAACTAGATAAAAATCTATCATGGTCAGCAAAGTTGTTTCTTTATTTGTGTTTGCTCTGTTAGTTAAGAATTTCAATTTCATTAAGAAAAACAAACTAAATAAATGGAAAATCAAAATTGATACAATTCCTTTTATTTTTTCTTCAAATCCAAAAAATTTCTCTTTTTTTTATACATAGGTCGTCGATTCGGCATTGGAAAAAGGGCTGGGTGCCCTTCTAGTAAATAGTTCAAACTATTTTATCGATATGAGTGTTCTATATCAGATAAATTCCACACTAGCTATTTCCCATTTAAAGCATTTCGAGACTAATACTAATGTAGTTGTAGAAAGAGTACCCCTTTTTGCCCGGACTTCAAGCAGTTTAGCTTTAACCGTGTTAATGGTCTCACATTATTGGTCTATAGAGAATCAAAGTAAATTTACCAATGAGTCGCGAAATGCTATGGTTCTTCCATATGATTTCAGAAGTTATTCAGAAGTAATTCGTCGAGATCGTGCACCTTTTCTTATTTGTCCAAAAAAATACTAAAAAATATTCTAAAGTGCAGCCGGATAGATCCAATCTATTCTTGAAATAGACAACTCGCACACACTCCCTTTCCAAAAAAAATCAATACACCAACCACTACAGTTAGATTTATTAGATTTGTTGCTAAAATATCGGTATTAAGCCCGAAACTCCCAGCGAATGGCCAGTGAGCTAAAAAAACGAAAGAATAGGTTACATTTTTCATATGCTCTCCTCTTATAGATAGGACGAACAAAGAAGATACTTTTTCGATCACTTACTTTGCTCGCCCTTTTTTGATCGGTTTTTTTAATGCAATTTTTTTTTAATGCAAATAGATTTAATCTAAAAATTTCTTTTAGATTAAGTCTTAGGTCTCGTTTGATCTGTGAAAAATCTCCTTTGTTGAAATGAAATGTTCCAAAAATTCCTAAACTAAAAGTAAAAAGACTTTCCACTATCCTAAACTAAGAACGGGAAGGAAGAGGGCTAGCGTATCCTCTAAATTGATCATGGCCCTTCCTGAGGTTCCTGGGGTATTGTCTGTCCCGATAAATACAAAATTCCCGGAATAATATAATAAGTAGGAGTAAAGTATTGATATACTTGTAATTACAGAAGCAAATGCCAATGTACTAAAAAAAAGAAAAAAGTATCTAATCTAAAGGACTCATTTTCTTTTTTAGGATTAAACAAAAGGGTTCGCAAATAAAAGTGCTAGTGCCACAACCAGTCCATAAATTGTTAAAGCTTCCATAAAAGCTAGACTAAGCAATAAAGTACCTCGTATTTTACCTTCTGCTTCTGGCTGTCTCGCAATACCTTCTACAGCTTGTCCTGCAGCAGTACCTTGACCAACTCCGGGCCCAATAGAAGCAAGCCCTACGGCCAATCCAGCAGCAATAACGGAAGCAGCAGCAATTAGTGGATTCATGGTGAGTTCCTCGTGTCAAAAAAAAAGAAATGGTTAAGGATACAATCAACCAAGAAATTATTACTTCTAACTTCTAAGCTCTATTAGGTAAAAGTAACTAATAAGTACAAATAAATGATAATCGAAATCCTCCTAATTACTTCGAGATCTCGTTTTTAGTTTCTAATCTTAGAGGTTTGTGTAAATCCATAAGATTCTCATTATTCTATTTCTCTTTCTTTTCAACCAATCACTCTTTCATCCTTTTTTTACTCTTCGATATCCCTGAGTTCTCATTTTTTCCCCTTCATCTAACATAATAAAAGACGAAATACAGGAAGAACCCCTATTGAAATCGAACTAATCCAAATCCAATAGGAATCAAATCAAGATATACAATTAATAACAATATGCTGCATAGAACTAGATATGGAATCCAGTTCCATATAGAAGGGAATTCCATATATCGGATTAGATAATGACTTAGGAGTAAAAAAATCCCATATACATTTGTTTCTTCTATTTTGTTTGCGTATTTTCTCATTTTCTATTGAATCCGATTCTAAAATCATTCCTTAGAAAGCCGCACAAAAGATGACTGTCTTATAGGCATTAAGGATATAGATCTAACCAACCTGACTCTGCTCCCTGAATGCATATATACTTTACCTCTTCCGTAATATAGTCTATTCTCTCCCCTACAACTCTAGGTTGTATATTCATACACATTTTGAACTATTTAGTTTTCCAACTAAGAGGATTATCCGGAATCATGCATGAATTGGGCTAAGCTAAAAAAAAAGACTATTTCGAAAATGAGTCAATTCAATGATGACCTTCCATGGATTCACCTATATAGGCTGCGGCTAACGTTGCAAAAATAAGAGCTTGAATACCGCTTGTAAATAATCCAAGAAACATGACCGGTATAGGGACTACTAAGGGGACTAAAGAAACAAGAACAACAACGACTAATTCATCCGCCAATATATTTCCGAAAAGTCGAAAACTAAGCGATAATGGTTTTGTGAAATCTTCTAGGATGTTAATTGGTAAAAGGATTGGGGTTGGTTTAATATATTTCTCGAAATAACTCAATCCTTTTTTGCTAAGACCCGCATAAAAATATGCCGCTGATGTTAGTAAAGCTAAAGCAACAGTAGTATTTATATCATTTGTGGGCGCTGCTAATTCCCCATGAGGTAACTCTATAATTTTCCAAGGTAAAAGAGCACCTGACCAATTCGAAACAAAAATAAAAAGGAACATAGTTCCAATAAAGGGAACCCAGGGACCATATTCTTCTCCAATCTGAGTTTTGCTCAAGTCTCGAATAAACTCAAGGACATATTCGAAGAAATTCTGACCGTCGGTCGGGATGGTTTGTGGATTCCGAACAGCTATGATAACTGAACCTAGCAAAATAGTAATTACGACCCAAGAAGTGATGAGTACTTGGGCATGAATTTGAAAACCTCCTATTTGCCAATAGAAGTGTTGGCCTACTTCTACACCCGATATATCATATAACCCCTTGAATGTTTTAATGGAACATGGTGTAATATTCATATTGTCCTCTGATAAAAATTGAACTTCAAAAAAGGAATTCTTTTGATTCAAGCATCTCTTTCTCAACTCAGCAACTTGAAGTATTAATCTTATATTTAGGATACCAAGAAATCACATCAGATCATAATATATATCAATACCCCCTAATATATATCAATATTCCCCTTCTGTTATCTATGCAAAACAAAAAAGAATAGTAACTGATCCTATAAATCTACGCAGTTGCTTAAGAATTCACTATTCTTCTTAATCAACGATTTCTTATATAGAGAGAACGGCCCTCAGAAATTGCAAATACTAATTTGTTAAGAATTAATCGAATTGAAGTCATAGTGTCATCGTTGGCAGGAATCGATATATTCGCGAGATCTGGGTCACAATTTGTATCGACTAAAGAAATAGTAGGAATCCCCAAAATGGCACATTCCCGAAGAGCTATATACTCTTTTTGCTGATCAAGGACGATCACAATGTCAGGCAACCTCGTCATATATTTGATCCCGCCGAGATATCTTTGCAAGGTAGATAATTTTCTCTTTAAGATTGCCGCATCTCTTTTGGGGAGATGGTGGAATTTTCCCGTTTTTTCTTCTGCTCTTAAGTCTCTAAATTGAGAAAGTCTAGTTTTCGTAATTGACCAATTCGTTAACATACCACTGAACCACTTTTTATTAACATAATGACAACGAGATCTTATTGCAGCTGATGCTACTAAATCCGCTGCTCTTTTTTTGGTACCAACAATTAAGAAGCTTTTTCCCTGACTTGCTGCATCAAAAACTAAATCACAAGCTTCTGATAAAAAACGAGCTGTTCTAGCGAGATTTGTAATATGAGTACCTTTACGCTTTGCCGAGATGTAAGGGGCCATTTTAGGATTCCATTTCTTAATACCATGACCAAAATGAACTCCTGCTTCTATCATCTCTTTCAAATTGATGTTCCAATATCTTCTTGTCATTTTTTCCACACTTCCTTTTTTTTTCTTTTTTTCGTCTTACCATTATGGAATTAATTTCTTTTTGAAGATTAAGAAAGAGCCGAAATAACTTGAAATAAATAATAATTGTTCCGATGGAACCTTCTACTCAGAATTGACCATTGATACACGGTATAAGCATAGCCTTAATGAATTAACTCACTTCTTTTATTTTACTTATTTCAATACAAAAAAAATCAGACCTGTTAGCATTTTAAGGTCAAAAGTATAGTTTAAATTAAAGTAAAAAAAAAATTGCTTTATGTATACTTAAATCGTATAAATAGGGGTAAACGGGGCTTCTGATGTTTCATAGAAATTGTTTGTTACGTCAGAATCAGAAGAAACTAATTCTGTATGGAGAAACAAAATATCTCTCATTTCCGACGCAAATAGTTTTTTTTTTTGAATTTCGAAATAAAGGTTCTTGTCTTGTGGGGAACGATGCACAAATTTTTGGAATCCGGTACCAACAGGTATAATCCCCCCCAGAACTACGTTTTCTTTCAGGCCTTTCAACCAATCAATACGACCTCGTAGGGCAGCTTTTGCTAAAACTCGAGCAGTTTCTTGAAAACTTGCTTCAGATATGAAACTTTGGGTATTCAGGGAAGCCCTTGTTATTCCCAATAAGATTGCCCGATAATAGATCGATTCATCTAAAGCCCGCCCTGCTCGTTCCGCTCGCAATAGTCCTATTAATTCCCCAGGTAAAAAAACATTAGACATTCCATCTTCGGAAACCCTTACTTTTGATGTTACTTGGCGTATAATAATCTCTATATGTCTATTATGGATCTGTACCCCTTGGGATCGATAAACCTTTTGTATCTTATTAACCAAAGAGATACGACTTTGGGCTATGGTTAGCTCAGCTCCAATCAAGAATCCCCAGGGAACCCCAAGAATTCTTGGTATACGTTCATTCCAATCCTCAATTCTCCTTTCGAGATTCGACGATAGTGAATCAATTGAACGCGCTTCGAAGATTTGTTCTACTTTTGGAAGACCTTGCGTTATATCACTAGATCTTGATTTTTCATATATAAACGTAACTAACCTATCTCCTTTGTAAAGGATTTTTCCATAATGACCATGAACAGTTGCTCCTATAGTGGCCAAATAAGGCTTAGCTGCTCTTAGAACAAAGGAGTCCATATTAACAATGAAAATTTGACCTGATTTTTTTATGTGCGATTTAAATAGACATACATTTTTACAAATAAATTGTCCAAGGTGAATTATTGCCGGTGTCTCTTCCCACGAGTCATGATAGAGAAAGTGCCAATTCAAATGGAATGGCTCCAACATGATGTTACTGTCGAAATTAGAAATCCTTTGATTTTCGTCTATTAAAGAGTATTTAAGTCCTTGAAGTACTTGGAAGGTTTGTTTCAAATTTTCAAGGAACAAGTATTTTTTTAACAAGATCCTATTATGTGTTAATAAATAGTAAGATGAATAAAAATTTGATATACTAGGTACAATAGCGCCTAAGAGCCCAAAAATATCTCGAATAGGAATTCTAGGATTCGATTCTTTTACCGCATTGGGATATTTTGAATTCTTGAATAAACCAATTCGAGAACAGTTGGATGCCGACAAAATCATCAAAGAGGTATATTCTTTATTTCGATTCAACAAGGTGCCAATAGCTTCTTGATGTTGGCTAAGTGATTGAATCTTCGCCTTGGAATAAAAGGAATTGGTATTGTTACGATCTAACCTATTATTGGGAATCAGTCCTACACTTGTCCTATCATACCTTCTTCGTGTATACGAAGTAGTAGACTTGACTAACTCAATTCTTAGGAAATCGCGAATCAGATCATTTGTTCTTACCTCAACAAGAGAAGCACGAGCCCCCTCTTTTTCTTCGTGTTCCCAATTCACTACTAAGCAAGTTCGAACGAATTGACTATTCGTGTGATAAATTCTTTGAGTTAACTTGCTATTTTCATGAGAAATAAAATTGACAAGTAGAAGTTGGAGATTATCCTCTTCTTGCAGGAGATCCTGCGGGAAAAGTGTTGCTAAATTTCTCCCTTCGTCCATTTGATATGCGACTGCAGGTCGAACCGAAACAAAATACTTTTCCTTGCTTTTGAGAATTTTTTTCCGTTGAACATAAACCCAATTTTTCCTTTTTTTTGATTCTTTAGAGTCCTTTTTTTCTCTTTCTGGTGGTATCAAACTGCCACCTAATATCTTATCCGCCTCTTCAGGAAAATGAATATCTCCGGAAAAGATTTTGAGTTCTGTATGGCTTTTTTTTCTCTTCACTCGGACCAATCCGCCTAGCCGACTTCTTGTATTTTTTGTGAGTTGTGTATCGACTCCAATAATACTATTGTCAAGTACCTTTAGGGGTGAGGATCTCGGCAAGATATGCAGTTCTTGAAGAATGAAAAAAAACCGATCTACTTCTTTTTGGTATTTTAGACTAAATTCTTTTGTTCCTCGATGCTCAATAAAACCCTCTTTTTTTAAGATGGAATCTTCCTCCGGGCTCCGATATTCGTCTTCTGAGTCTTCCTCTGAGTCTTCTTCTAAAGTCCCATATTCCTTCTCTGAGCCATCTTCAGAGCTCCCATATTCTTCTTCTGAGTCTTCCTCTAGAGTCCTATATTTGTCTTCTAGGATTTCATATTTGCCTCGGGTCTTATATTCGTTTTCTGGGCTCCCGTATTCTTCCTCTGAGTCTTTCTCTGAGTCTTTCTCTAGAGTCCTATATTCGTCCTCTAGGATCCCATATTCATCTTCTAGGGTTTCATATTCGTCCTCTAGAGTCCTATATTTGTCTTCTAGGATTTCATATTCGCCCTCTCCCTCTCGGGTCTTATATTCGTTCTCTGGGCTCTCATATTCGTCCTCTGAGTCTTCCTCTCGAGTCCTATACTCTTCCTCTCGAGTCCTATACTCTTCTTCTAGGGTCCGATATTCTTCCTCTAGGGTCCTATATCTAAATTTAACAATTCCTGAACCCCTTTTATCTTTTCTGTATCGTGGATCGTCAAAATAAGCAAAAATAGTATTTCTACGTAAAACACCCATAAAGGGTATTTCAATTGAAATACCCGAACAGGATATTAGCTCTTTCTCTTGTTCTTGATGATATTGTAATGGAACGACGAACCTATTTCTTCGCTTTTTCGCCAACAAATCCGAGTTATCTTGAAGAATAGAAGGATAGACAAAATTCCAATGACCGTTGGACACGATTCGATCTGGCGTTAAATAATCAAGAATTTCCCTATCTTTTTTACCAAAAGTATCCAACAGTCTATGGCTTACTTGATCATTAGCCATTGATAGGTCAAAGATATATCTTCCATGAACAGAAAAAGAATAAGTATTCATTTGATCTTGATCCTTGTGGAGCGAAAAAGATGCTATACTGGATCTGCACATACTTACTGACAATATCCATAAATGGCTTGTTTTTGGTAATCTACGAAGATTACCATATTGATATTCGGGCGCATGGTAAACATCAGTACTCCAGTGCATTTCCCCGTCTGATTCGGAATAAATATGCTTTTGTATCTTTTCTTTAAAATGCAAAGTAGATGTTCCAGCACGAATCTCCGCAATTACTTGTTCGGATTCTACATATTGATCATTTTGCACTAGAATCAAGCTTTTTAACGGAATATTCACACTATGTAGAATATCCCGACTCTGAATAGTTACATGCAAGTCTATATAGCATAGAAAAGCAGGTTGTCCATGACGGGTACGTGTGGGGTGAACTAAATCCTCATTGAATTGGATTTTTCCATTCGAGGGGGATCGTACAAGGTCGGCAGTACCCCCTGTGAATACTCCACCAGTATGAAAAGTTCTTAATGTTAGTTGAGTCCCTGGCTCCCCAATTGATTGACCCGCAATAATACCTACAGCTTCCCCCAATTCGACCAGATCCCCATGAGTGGGACTCCGCCCATAACATAATTGACAGATCCAAGATGTGCTCCGGCAAGTAAAGGGGGTTCTAATATATATTGGTTGTGCTCGAAACGGTTGTGCTCGAAAGGCAGTTATGAATCGATTGACTAATCCAATTCCAATATCTTGATTTCGAGCAGCAATGCATCGTGAACCAATATATATATCGTCTGCTAATACACGACCAATTAGTGTTTGGACAAAAATTTTTTCCGTCATCCCATTTTGAGGACTTACAGAAATACCTCGGATAGTACCACAATCTCTTCTACGCACAATAATATGTTGAACCACTTCAACAAGTCTACGTGTAAGATAGCCAGCATCCGCTGTTCGTACAGCAGTATCTACAACCCCTTTTCGGGCTCCGTAGCAGGAAATTATATATTCTGTCAAAGAAAGTCCCTCGCGTAAATTGCTTTGAATAGGTAAATCAATCATTTGTCCTTGAGGATCCGCCATTAACCCTCTCATACCTACTAATTGGTGTACCTGAGATGCATTTCCTCTGGCTCCTGAAAAAGACATTAGATAGACTGGATTAGAAGGATCCGTTATTCGAAAATTCGAATTCATTTCTTGTTTCAAATATTCACTTGTAGCATACCATATCTCAACGGATTGGCGTAATTTTTCTACCGCGTGTACAGCCCCATAATAATAGTGTTTCTCCAAAAGAAAACTCTGTTGTTCCGCATCTTGGACTAACCATCCTTTAGAGGGTATTGTTAAAAGATCCTCGATTCCTAAAGAAATCGATGTAGTAGTGGCTTGATGGAAGCCCAGAGTCTTTATTTGATCCAGTATATGGGATGTATATCCCATTCCGAAATGATCTATTAATCTGCTAATAAGTCGTTTCATAGCAGTTCCGTCTATTTCTTTATTATGAAAGACCAAATTGGCCCGTTCCGCCATACATGAGTACCCCCTTTTTTAGCTGAGTAGGATTCGACAATTGCTGAGTAGGATTCGACAATGGGCCTGAGTCAGTGATTCGAAAACTTAATTTACTCCCTTTCCTCAATCTGGATTTGCGCGGCAAAAAAGATGGTACTAGTGAAATCGGAATGCCCCCCGAAAGGGGCATCGCCGAATCTAACTTCCTTGTTTAGATAGTGTATGAATAGGCCCGACTAAATCCTTGTATGGCTTCCTCCATTTCTCTATAAAAAGAAATATGACCAAGAGTGGTTCGAATGTATATAGAACGGATTTCTTTTTTTCTATTTCCCACTACCAGATAGTGGGCATAAATCTCATGATAAGTCCCAAAAGATTCATATTGAACTTCAATCGGAACTTCTCTTGACCCAACGATGCGTTGATCTAGTTTCCATCGGAGCCACAAGGGACTGTTTAAACCGATTCGTTTCTGTCTATAAGCTCCCAGTGCATCATAGGAACTAGAAAAATGGGGTTCTTTATCTTTCGTATACTTATAATAATTGTTATTATTGTAGTTTACTTTTTTATTTGGAGAGTTTCCGCAACTATTATATCTATTTGCACAAATACCTCGACGGTTTCCAATCGTTAATACATAAAGTCCGATAAGCATGTCTTGGGTTGGCACGCAAATAGGATCTCCAATAGCGGGAGACAGGAGATTAATATGAGAAAACATAAGTAAACGGGCTTCTGCCTGAGCTTCCAAGGATAAAGGTAGATGAACAGCCATTTGATCCCCATCAAAGTCCGCATTGAAACCCTTACATACTAATGGATGTAAACAAATAGTACGCCCCTCTACTAAAGTGGGTTGGAAGGCTTGTATGCCTAATCTATGCAGGGTAGGCGCTCTGTTCAACAGTACAGGATGTCCCCGCATAACTTCTTGAAGTATTTCCCATACAACGGGTTCCTTTTCCCAAATTTTCCTTTTAGCAATCCTGACATTAGAAGTAGCACGTTTCGTGATTAAATCGCGAATTACAAATAGCTGAAAAAGCTTTATTGCTATCTCTAGAGGTAATCCACATTGATGTAATGAAAGCGAAGGACCCACAACAATGACAGAACGCCCCGAGTAATCGACCCGTTTCCCAAGCAGAGTCTCGCGAAACCTCCCCTCTTTACCCTCAATTACATCTGAAAGTGATTTGTATACTTTATTGTGACCATCCCTTGTCGGTTGCCCGCGGGACCCACTATCAAGAAGTGTATCCACGGCTTCTTGTACCAATTTTTCCTGGCACATTACTAAATCTGCTGGTGCTAATTCACTTCTTTTTAATAGATAGGCAAGGTTGTTGTTCCGACGGATAACTCTCTTATAAAGTTCATTAATATCCGAAGTCACTACTTTATCCCCAGACCTATAAACAATGGGTCTCAATTCGGGAGGAAGAACCGGTAATAAGGACAAAACCATCCATTCTGGTTCTACATTTGTTTGAATAAAATGTTTCGCCAATTGCATGCGTCTAATCAAAAAAACTTTTCTTATTCGTCTTTTTCTATCTTCCCATTCATCTCCACTATACCCCTCGTCTTCTAATTCTTTCCATTCAACCAAGGAATTCTCTATAATAATTCGCAAATCCAAATCCGCTAATTGTTCTCTAATAGCACCCGCTCCTGTCGCAATTTCCCGATTTCGAAATGTTGCAAAGCCTGGGGTAGAAAAAAAGGGAGAAATACTGTGGTTACAGGATGAGATTTCATCTTCGAATAAACCCCGTAATCGTAAGAAAGTGGGTTTTTTAGCGCTGGGCCTAGCAAAAGAGAAATCGCCATATACTAGGCCCTCCAATTTTTTAAGGGGTTTATCTAAAAGATTCGCGATATAACTAGGAAGACCTTTCAAATACCACACATGAGTCACTGGACATGCCAGTTTTATGTAGCCCATTTGATATCTTCGTATCCGAGAATCAACAAATTCTACCCCGCATTTTTGACAAAATCTTTCGTCTTCGTTTTCAGCTACACTCGCTCGAGAATTTCCACAAGCACAAATTCCGCTTTTTATGGGTCCAAAGATTCTTTCGCAAAACAATCCATCTTTTTCTGGTTTATCGGTTTTATAATGAAAAGTGGAGGGCCTTGTGACTTCGCCAACGACTTCCCCATTAGGTAGGATTTTTTTAGCCCAAGCCCTTATTTGTTGAGGGGAAACGAGTCCAATTTGAAGTTGTTTATGTTTATATTGGTCAATCATAAAATAGAAATAAGAAAAGAATTTATATTTATTCCGATCAAACATCCTCCCTATTAACCTGGAAGTTCTTCTCAGATACAAGGAAATGGTTCAGTTCTAGAGCCAAAGATCGTAGTTCTCGAACGAGCACTCGAAAAGATTCTGGAGGATCCTCGTGATTAGGCACTCTTTTTCCCCAGATCGTAGCATTAAGTATTTCTTGGCGAGCTATAAGATGATCAGATTTATAAGTAAGTATCTCTTGTAAAATATGAGCAACACCAAATCCTTCTAAAGCCCAAACTTCCATTTCTCCTACTCGTTGTCCCCCTTGCTTGGCTCTTCCTCTAACGGGTTGTTGGGTAACAAGTGAGTAGGGCCCAGTAGAACGTCCATGAATTTTCTCATCAACTTGATGAATTAATTTTAAGATATAGGACTTCCCTATTAGAACAGGCTGTTCGAAGGGATCTCCTGTTCTTCCATCAAATATTCTGCTTTTTCCCGGGTACTCGGGTTCAAATACCCATGGATTTTTTGTTTGTTTACTGGCTTCATATAATTCCGAAAACACAAGTTTTCTTGAAGCCTCTTGCTCATATCTCTCATCAAAGGGTGCTATTCTATAATGTTTCTTTAGCAGATCCCCTGCTAATCCGAGTGAACTTTCAAATATTTGTCCCACATTCATTCGTGAGGGTACTCCTAAGGGATTGAAGACCATATCAACAGGTGTTCCATCTTGCAAATAGGGCATATCTTGCCTAGGCAAAATTTTGGAAATGATCCCCTTATTCCCGTGTCTTCCGGCTACTTTATCCCCAACTTTGATTTCACGTTTCTGTAAAATATATACACGAACCATTATGTCAAGGGGGTCCCTCTGGATCCATTTCACATCGATAACGCGCCCTCTTCCACCTATAGGTAGTTTGAGAGAAGTTTCTTTTGAAGTGGATACCTCAAGACCAAAAATAGCCCGTAATAATCCAGCTTCCGCGATATACGACGATTCCCTCGCTACCTGAGGCGTTAATTTACCTACTAAAATATCGCCAGTTTCCACCCAGGATCCCAACTTCACAACTCCATTTCTGTCCAAATTGCGGAGTAAATGTTCTTCTAGATGTGGTATTTCTTTAGTGATTTTTTCAGCGGAGCCTTGGCTTGTCGTATCCGTCTGAATTTCATATTTTCGGATGTGAAAAGAAGTATAAATATCCTCATATACCAAACGTTCGCTAATTAGTACTGCATCTTCAAAATTGTAACCCTCCCAGGGCATATAAGCTACTAAAATGTTTTTTCCTAAAGCAAGTTCCCCACCAACTGTAGCTGCTCCCTCCGCTAAAATTTGCCCTTTTTTAATGGATTTACCCCGCGGAACCCGAGGTTTTTGGTGCATACAAGTATTTTTGTTAGAGCGACGATGGGCAACTAAAGGAATACTTATAGTCTTCCCACTACTTGATAAAAGTATCTTATGACTATCACTAGAAATGATCTTTCCCTCGCGTTCGGCTATAACGGAAACCCTCGAATCTAGAGCTGTTTGGCGTTCCAATCCAGTTCCAACAATGCACTTCTCGGACCGAGAAAGTGGAACTGCTTGGCGTTGCATATTAGAACTCATTAAAGCCCGATTTGCATCATTATGCTCAATAAAAGGAATGAGAGAACCCCCAATAGAAAAATATTGGAAAGGGAAAATACTTCTAACATGAATCTGTTCCCATGCAATAGTCAGGAATTCTTGACGGTATCTAGCTGGAACAACCTGTTCTTCCTGAATACCCTGATTCAAGGACAAAGAATTTCCTGCTGCTATCATATAATATTCATCTCTATTTGGTGATAAATAAACCACCTGTCTCTCTTTTTTTTCTTTTGCTTTCTCAGATATTTCATAAAACGGACTCTCTATGGATCCCCACCAGTGATCAATTCTCGCATGAATAGCTAACGATCCGGTAAGTCCAACATTGATTCCTTCAGACGTGTCAATTGGACAAATACGCCCATAGTGACTCGGATGAATATCTCGGCTCCGAAAACTTGCAGTTCTCCCCGTCAATCCTCCAGGACCCAAACAACTCACTTTTCGCCCATGAACCGTTTGTGTCAATGGATTGGTTTGATCAAAAACTTGAGATAAGGGATATGTGCCAAAAAAGGTCTCATAAGTAGTTATTAATAAAATCGAAGTTGAAGTTGGAGTTACCAAAGTTTGTGGAGTCGGTTTCGATTGACGTATGAATACTCTACGGATAGTTTTTTGAACCGCATGTTGTAAACGGCCAAGAGCCAGTCCGAATTGATCTTGTAACAGATCCGCAACCGAACGAATACGTTTATTTTTCAAGTGATTCATATCGTCATCGTCAAGTATACCCGTTCCAAATTTCATTCCAATCAAATGATCCGTAGCGGCCAATACATCTCGTGGTAACAAGAATGTATTGTTCTGAGGGATATCAAGATTCAGTCTCCGATTCATATTTCGTCGACCAACTCTTCCTAATTCACATTTTTGTTGAAAAAATTTCTTTTGTAATTCCTCGCATAAGGATTCCGAAAATACCAGGTCCCCGCCTACACAAGCAAATTGTTGATAAAACTCCAAAATAGCTTTTTCTTTTGACTCAATCCTCTTCTTCTCCTTAGCATTCGGGAAAGACAAGAAAATTTCGGGGTAGGAAACATTATCTAAAATTTCTCTTAGATTTGAACCCATAGCTGATGATAGAACTAAAATAGATATCTTTTGTTTTCTACTCACGCGAGCCCATATCCTTTCTTTTTTATCAATTGCTAATTCCGACCTTCCTCCCCAATCTGATATTATAGTCCCGGTGTATATAGAAACTCCCTTGTGGTCTAATTCCGAGCGGTAGTAAATACCAGGACTTAGCAATATTTGGTTGATCACAATTCGGTATATTCCATTTATTATAAAGGTTCCTAAGGAATTCATTATAGGAATGTTTCCAATAGAAATGGTTTGCTTTTGCACATCGAAACCAAAAATTAATCTCGCAGATACATATAATTCGGAAGAATAGGTGAGTGATTCATACACAGCATCCCTTTCTTTTATCGAGGGTTCTAGCAATTGATATCCTTTCCCAAATAATTGAAATGCAATTTCGTGATCTGGATCTTTAATTGTTGGAAACTTCTCAAGTTCTTCTGCCAAGCCTTGATTAATGAATCTACAAAATCCCTCGAATTGGATCTGACTAAATCCGGGTATTGTGGACATTCCCTTATTTCCATTCCGGAGCATTTTAATCTTAAGTTTCCTATTTATCGAAGAAAAATTCCATTATCAGCTCACTCTTCATCAATCCCTACGGATCAATCTAGCAATCATGGAATCTATATTCTGTTTACTGAATCACATGAAATTCTAGGGAACTCCACATATGTATTTCATATATGTATTTCATACATATGAATAGAGACAATTTCGACGAAAATTCGAATTTAGCAGGGTAGAAATGGAATAAATAAAAATGAATTGATAAAACAGTCCTAGAGAAAAATTCTGCCACTTAAACTTTATGAGATTCTAAAAAGATTGGATAGCAAAGATTTCTCGTTTTATCTCCTTTCTATGAAAGGGATAAAGCCATAATAATTTATAAGCACTAGAAAGTTTGACTTTAGAATAGCACGCTTAGTTTCATTTTCAAAAAGAATTTGAAGGTTCTTTTTTGTTTCGTAAGTAGTAGAGAATTGCTGGAAAATAAAGGATTTCGTTGTAGAATCCTAAAATAAAGCCTAAAATAAAGTATTTACTTTATTTTTTAAGTACTTGCGAATCTAGTTATCCACCTATCTACATATCCTTTCTTTTATCATAATTGCACTTAGTTGGGCCAAGAAGGCCAAGCCATAATCTATATCAGAGCAAATTCCCTCTTTTTTTTATTCAAGATATTTAATGCAATGAAAAATGAAAGCACGATTCCCCGTAGGGATATGTACATAAGGGGGATCCATGGATAATAATGCTGTTTGGACCTGGAATTTCCCTATATACAGATTAGGGAAACATTTATTCTTTATGCCATTCATTAAAAATAATGGAGGGGAGAATACCGATTTAAGAGTCGTTCACTACTGCAATTCAAAAAAAAAAAGAAAATAAAAATTATAGTTAATGGTTCTAATTTGTTCTGAATTTTGCAGCCTGTGACTGGAAATCCACTTTTTCTCCTTTGTCATGTCAATAGAATAGAAAAGGGAAGTTTTCTAGTGTTAGCAATGTGTGTTTTAAGATAGAATCCATCGAGGAGAATAAGCGAAACTGGATCCAAAAAAGCAGAAATCTTTTTTTTTGAAAAAGATTAGAAAAAAGTAAGTAGAATTAGATTCAAAATAAAAGAAAAAAAGGGTTTTAATAAAAAAAATGTAAATGAATACTTGTTCTTTTCTCGATTTTAGATCGGATTTTTTGGCGGCATGGCCAAGTGGTAAGGCAGGGGACTGCAAATCCTTTACCCCCAGTTCAAATCTGGGTGCCGCCTGATCAATAAAATACTTAGGATTTGATTTCATAGTACTGATCAAACCCTATAAATTCCTACCTCTATAAGTTGAGGCACGAGAGTAACTAGGTCTGGCGATACTGGATTTGGAGAATCCATACCATAGTTCTATCCTCAAACTAGGGTTTGTTTGTTTTGTCGGCAGTGGTCCAAACGGTTACCAATAGGGATGAGGTAGCGTTTCCTTATTCTTTTATTAATTTAAATTGATTCGATTCGGGAATTTTAAACTACGAGACTAAGATGTCAGAAATCTTCGTATCCAAAGGTTCCTAAGGAGCAGTCTTTTTTCAATCTAAGATTGAAGAAGGGACTTCGCGAAGAAATATCAAGACTTCCTAATTATGATACATTTTTTTTATGGTACATCTTACTACATACACTTCGTACATCTTATGCTACCTACATACACTAAAGTAAAGGCTACTGATTCTGTCGAGAATTAGATTGAATAGGCTGATCAAAAAAAAAATTTGGGGTTGTGGATAGGGCCTCCTCACTCTTTCATAGAAAGATAGAAAGCGGGACAGTAGGGTTTAGGTCAAAAATAAACATGGGTAAGGTAGGTATCCTATAAATATTTATCTATCCTAATTTTATGGTATATTCTTACGCCCTTTGCTTATAAAAAAAGTAACAAACGGAAGAAAAAATCTCTCTATTTCCGCGTCTTCTATTCAGGACATACCCCTACTCTTTTTTAGGGAAAGGGCTATGTATCATATTTATACTTAATGCTCTCCAATTCTACCAGAAATCATATAAGAAATTGTTAGGAGTAAATTCCTTTAACGGATTCATCCATAGTCTTAGGGCAGAATGGCCTTTTGACTCTGTACCCTTGACTCCACTATGATTATTGATCAATAGTAGAAGAATTCCTTCATAGAAATAGGAGACATAATTTACATGGATATAGTAAGTCTCGCTTGGGCTGCTTTAATGGTAGTCTTTACATTTTCTCTTTCGCTAGTAGTATGGGGGAGAAGTGGACTCTAGGGATACTACCAATTGATTGAGTAGTCGAATTGTAGTATCAACTCTTTTCTTTAATTGATCGTTTTGCATTAATAAGTTTGCCAAACTTTTTTTTTCTCTCTTTCTTTAGTTTTGTTTCACTCTTGTAAGAAACTCTTTTACTTTTAAGAAAGTAAGAAAGAGTCGTTCTATGTCTACTTCCAGTATAATAGAATAGAAAGGGCTTTTATAGTAATTCAGAATTTCTATTCTACTAGAAGTGGCGAGTAAAAAGAAAGTTCTATACATAAGAAAATTAAACTTTCTTACACGAAGCTATTCACAACATATCGCACATTTTCCATTTATACTATTTTCTTATTCTTAGAAAATTTTAAGAGTTCTTTTTTTTTTTGAAGGATCTCAATTGAAGCATCTCGCGCCATTTTTTGAAAGATTCGTAGGGTTTTTCCTTTTTTTCTTTTACTATAGTCTATTCGCCTATTATTTTTCTCCCCCTCCATGGATTCTTTCAATGAAAAATTGTCTTCGATTTTTTTATTTTGACTTGATTGAAATTAAGTGGATGCAGTGAAAAAAGCAGTTGAATTAGACTACTATTTCAATCTACTAATCGATTCGATGTAGATTCAAGATAATATAATAGAGAGAATCTAAAGTGTGGTAGAAAGAGCTACATGTAGCTCTTTCTACCACACTTTAGATTATGATTCCAACCAGATCCTTTCATTTAAGACTTGGATTTTTATTTTCTTTAATCCTTTTTCATTTCTTCAATGATTAATTGGAATTCCAATTAATCATTTTGGCTGGCTGTTTTTACATAAATAATAAGTAAAAAGGCAGTAGGAACTAGAATGAACAATGCAGTAGCAATAAATGCGAGAATATTGACTTCCATAACCTCTTTATTTTTTTTTTCACAATAACTCGGGATGTAATCCCATAGAGAGGAAAAAGGGGTATCCTGTAAATTTAAGGGAAGGGCTTGCATTCTGATAATACTGAATCAATTCAATATTATGAATATTAGATCTATCAAATCAATTCATGGTTGATAGTGGAATAATATAACATAGGAAGATCCCTTATCCATACTAAGACCAAAATAGGTTTTTTGATTGGATTCGAAACCCCCTCTATTCTATTTTTCATTCTTCTCGACTTTTGCTTTTCTATATGTATAACCCAAAATCTTTCTTATCTTATCCAATTTCCCTTCCTTTTGCTTTATAGTTATACATACAATTATGTATGTATTATATGACCCATAGAAAGTGGGTCACATAGACATCCAAATAAACAGTAGAAGTAGAAATGAGATGGAGAAAAGGGGATTTTAATAAAAAGGATCCAATATTTTAATTTTGGAAAAAGAACGTTTGCTTGGTTTTTATTTTATTAGGTTACTATCAATATCTGCTTTTTGGGGTTTAAAGATGAGAGCGGATCTATAAAAAAAAGGAGTCGGCAAATGGAGTGAGAATGAGGTAGATTCTTTCCAATTATTCATTGAACCCTAGTTCGGGACTGACGGGGCTCGAACCCGCAGCTTCCGCCTTGACAGGGCGGTGCTCTGACCAATTGAACTACAATCCCTGCGGGGTGTATGGCATACCTATTCTTAAATAGAACCATAAGAAGATTCGATTCGTCTGTCGTGCTCTAAGAAATAGACGAATCATATACTACATACCCACATAGGATATGTGGGTATAGTGAGAGTGGCATAACTAATATGTCGCGGTTTTTTATCCCTAAAAAAAAAATGATAATCTGCCTTTCCATAAGAAAAACTCTTTTCTTTATAAGATAAAGAATCAGAGAGATATGGATTAGTAAAAAATTTACCCATATCTCTTTATCCTTTATTTCTATGGATCAGACATTTTTTTTCTTCCATACAAAATAATATATTTAGTTCATATTCACGAAGCCCTAGATTTTTGGGCCGAGCTGGATTTGAACCAGCGTAGACATATCGTCAACGAATTTACAGTCCGTCCCCATTAACCGCTCGGGCATCGACCCAGGAAGAATTTTTTCTAGGCTTTTTGATAATCTATGATTAACCTCTTTTTATAATACTCCCTACCCCCAGGGGAAGTCGAATCCCCGCTGCCTCCTTGAAAGAGAGATGTCCTGAACCACTAGACGATAGGGGCATCATTAGACGATAGCGCCATATACAACCACTCGTCATTATACTATAATGATAGTATGAGCAGTTTTTTGGAATTGTCAATATATTCGAAGAGTATAACTAGATCAAAGGAAAGAGTCTTTACTACTTTTCTGTTATGCTTTCATAGCATTTTTTTTAGTTGAGGGTTAGGTTAATTCACGGATCATCCCCTACTTTTTAAGGAAATTCGTTTAAAGGGTATAGAATAAGAATAGATTAATAAAAAGGAGTCTAGATTAGTTCAGTACAGGTATTGATTTGATTGCTCTAACAGGAAAAAGAGTCCAATTTCATTTCTTTTTTGCAATTTAAACTCTGTGCTTCGTTTAGTGTTCAGACCAAAAATGTTGGCATCTCGCACTAAACTAAGTCATAAAATTCACGAAAAATGGAGACATAAAAAAAATGAATGGATTTTGTAGAAAAGTACTTTCTCGGATTCGAACCGAGGACTTCCGTCTTACCAAAGCATTACTCTACCACTAAGTGAAAAGCCCTTTATCGGATTTGAACCGATGACTTATGCCTTACCATGGCATTACTCTACCACTGAGTTAAAAGGGCTTTTTCTTCAAAAATTAGCCACTTTCATTTACTATTATGGGTCTACTGCAATAATGTACATATTATATGTATATATAGAGATATATGTAGAGATTTTCTTTTATATATATATCGGATACACTTGAAGAAGGTGAATAAGTTCATAGGTATGTAAACACGATCTCGGAAAACTCACCAAAGCCTGGAAGTTCCTTTTTTTTAAGAGGAGAACAAATATGTATCAACTGTTGAATCGGATATAACAATGGGCCAAAAATGTCAAAGGGGCAATAAGAACTGCTGTTAAAAAAATGATAGACTTTTTTTTTATCTTTAGGCTATTCACTTTTCACGTGCTCAGAATGTTCCGCAGAATTAGGGACTTTTTTCTTCTATTGGCCGATCTTATGATGAGAACTTTCTCCATTTACGTTTTATTTCCCCTAATTCTAATTGAGTGGGGTATAAAGGAATTTGCGCTCTTCATATACCCATATGGCTGGGTATTAATTTTCAGTGATATACTTCTTATCTGTTTTGGTGAGAGATTGAAACATTTTTTAACAGGCATCTTTTGGAAAAAGTTTTGGACGGATTTGTCTATTTTCAACAGGTACCCCTTGGAAATGGGGTCCTTGACTATTCTACAAGGATTCTAGTGAATTTGGAACAAAACTATGTTGGAGTTAATTTTATTCTAAAAAGTTAGCAGTCGAATTTCTACTGCAGAGTAGAAAAATTATACTACTGACCACCCAACAAAAAATAAAAACCATATCCTACATACCTAACCCCTCCTGGTTCAGGGTTTTCCGTTTCCGAACACTAGAAAAAGGAGGATTTTGGATTTCTGATCCTAGGGTGAAAAGGAAGGGAACAGATACCCAATATGATTCTTAGGAGGAACGTTTGGTAATGGTCTTGGTCCTCTATGCTTTTTTTATGTGTTTTTAGCTTAGTTCTATTCATCTTCTTTGATTCTTTTAAACAAGAATTTAATAAACTAGAATTGAGTGGAAAAGAGGAGAGGAAATTAGTAAATGGGGAGGATCCACTAACCAGAGACTTTCCGGATCCTCTTTATGAAGAGTTTGAGGAGTCCTCATCAGAGTCCTCTGATGTAAATTTTCATCAGGTAAATCTGTCGATTCCTATCCGCTTTTCTTTTAAGTTATTACTCTTTGTTTGTTGCTTCTCTCAAGTGATAGAGGAAGTCTATAATGAAGTTTTTAAAGTCATCTCACTCCTTTCCTATGGCTCGTATTTCATGATAAGTGGAGGAAGAAAACATCTTTCCCAATTTATTTGTTCAATTCTGAACAAAAAAGAAAAGACAAAAAAGAAAAGGAAGAAAGGGATTTATGGGGACTGTACTACCCCCCCCCTATATCTCTTAGTGTATATTGTAGGAATAATCAAACTATTTCTTACAACAATCTGGCCCATTTACGTCCTCACAAATAATGATCTTTGTAGTCCGTTGAATAGATCCTAATCAAAATGCATACATTTGGTTCATACACAATTGGCATGGTTAAGAAGAGATGTATTTTACAGACTAGAGAGGGGTTATCTAAATCCTAAAGTAAAGGCTCGCGATTGAAGTACCAATTGCCTACTGCCATAAACTTTCTCCGTTTGATTTGATAAGGTTGAATTAGTCTCCTTCTCGAATGGCTACCCTTGACAAAGGGTAGCGTTGGTATCATAATCTATATGTAGCGGGTATAGTTTAGTGGTAAAAGTGTGATTCGTTCTATTAATAACTGAATTTGAAATGATATACTTAAGGCATCCTTAAGTTTTTTTATATTCATATTCCGATGAAAACTTTAGTTCTTATAAAGGATTTAATCCCTTTCCTCTCAATAGCATATTGAGGAAGAATATAGATTCTCGCGATTAGTATCCAAAGACTAATTGAATTTGCACCCCAAAATACAAATTCGATTATGAGTACAGAGTCGCGAAGCATAATTTTGCATTTAAGTATTCCGAGTGAATAAATATGAGTAAAGGATCTATGGATGAAGATACAAAAAAGTTTATTTCCAATCGTAACTAAATCTTCTTTTGTTTAAAAAGGAAATAGAAGCCCAATAGCTAAAAAACGATGGTTTTGGTTTACTAGAACCGTGAGTATATTGTTTCAGCTCGGTGGAAACCCAACTCTTTTCCTCAGGATCTCTTGAATGAAATTAGGGAACGAAGTAAGTAGATTAGATAGATATTTAGGAGAATTTCTATCCCCTACTCTATAGGGATCATCTAGAAAGCAGAGAGCTTTGGTTCCATTCAGACAGAAAAGCTGACATAGATGTTAAGTGGTGAAAATCTCCATAAAGGAGCCGAATGAAATCAAAATTTCATGTTCGGTTTTGAATTAGAGACGTTAAAAAAAATCAACCAACGTCGACTATAACCCCTAGCCTTCCAAGCTAACGATGCGGGTTCGATTCCCGCTACCCGCTCCATTTTGTAGAAAAAGACTATTCCATTTGTTTGTCTGGACATGGTAGAGACTTATATTCAACCTTTTTCTTTTTCGTCCACCTCGGGCCCTATACTATAGAGCGGAGTAGAGCAGTTTGGTAGCTCACGAGGCTCATAACCTTGAGGTCACGGGTTCGATTCCCGTCTCCGCACTTAGCAGTCCGTATAAATGGACTATTCTATTTGTATAAATCTATTCTATTTGTATAGATATGGTAGAGGGCTGTATCCAACTCTTTTTTTTTATTTAGCAAGCAGAAAAAAAAAAATGAAAGAAAAGCATAGCCTATCCCCTTTAAAAACCGTTTGTCTCGATGAATCTCCGGGTTAGGGAACTTTCTTGGAAAGTTGGATTTTAGCCCCCGAAGCACTCTTTTTTTTTGAGTCGGGTGCAAAGGAAGGATAAGATAGGAAGGGGTACAGTACTAGACTAACAACTACTTAATTTAAATTAATTACTTAAGTAATAGAAGTAGTTAAGTAGTCAA